GGTGGTGTAGCTACGGAGATCAATGCAGTCAATTATGTCTCTCCTAGGAGTTGGTTAGCGACCTCTCATTTTGTTCTAGGGTTCTTCTTTTTTGTAGGACATTTGTGGCATGCGGGAAGGGCTCGTGCAGCTGCAGCAGGGTTTGAAAAAGGAATCGATCGTGATTTGGAACCCGTTCTTTTCATGACTCCTCTTAACTGAGATCTTCTATATCTACTCTATCTATTGCTTTTTTTTTGTTCTGGCTCGGCTATCCCATCTAGCCGAGTCTTTCTTTGAAAGAAAAAGAAACAAAAAAAGAAAGCCATTCTTGCAATAACAAGAAATTTTTGGAGAGAGAGGGATTCGAACCCCCGATAGTTCGAAGAACTATGCCGGTTTTCAAGACCGGAGCTATCAACCACTCAGCCATCTCTCCCAAAGATAATCTATATCTTATTCCTACGAATAAAATAATACCATATATTACTCATATCAGATGAGTAACTAATTATCTGCCCATCTCTTATATTAATCATTTGGAGATGTCCTACGTATACTGTATACATATCTATATGAAGGAGTATGCCTATTTTTGAAATGAATAGAATAGGAAAAATAGGAAAGTCGACTTTATTTCATGTTCAAATCAAGTAATAAGTTTTAAAGAAAAGAATCAATTGATTTATAATGAAAACCTTCCATTCCATATTGTATATTATTACAATTTTGACTAAGCGAGGGATCCATTGTATAATTCATTTGTTGGTAGCTTGGAGGATTAGATGACTATTGCTTTCCAATTAGCTGTTTTTGCACTAATTGCGACTTCATCAGTCTTACTGATTAGTGTACCTCTTGTGTTTGCTTCTTCTGATGGTTGGTCAAGTAACAAAAATGTTCTATTTTCCGGTACATCATTATGGATTGGATTAGTCTTCTTAGTAGCAATTCTAAATTCTCTCATTTCTTGAATTTTTTTGATATTTCCCTCCCCATCACTTCTGCGAATCAATTTAGATTGTGAGACATATTTAGTTTAGATTTCATCTGAATTATTAAAAACATTTGTGATTCATTAGATATAATTCAATATTCAGATTTTCCGAATTTCAAAAAATTCAGATCTTATTTCACCTAAAAAAGTATCTAAATTAAATACTGCATGCAGTATTCAAGGTTTGCTAGAAAATCTAAATACCTGGCCTTGCACAAATATAATCCAGACGCATATATGACATATTATCTATGTCATATATGTGTGACATATTGCGTATCAGGAAGAAAAAAATTGCGGATATGGTCGAATGGTAAAATTTCTCTTTGCCAAGGAGAAGATGCGGGTTCGATTCCCGCTATCCGCCCACGATCATAGTATACTTACTATTCTATATTATTTCTTTTATAGTATTTGTTTAAAAAAAGAGGCATCATGCTATGTAATAATTCCGATATAACAAATAAAAAAGATTAAGAAACTATATTCTTACTCACTAAAGAAATTTCAGTATAAACTTCAGTATAAACATATAATGTTTTTTTTATAAATTAAACATTTCTTTCTGGTAAAAAAGAATGAATATAGTATTTTACCAAAATTTTCTATTTTATTTTATTAAAATCAAATAAATTCTTAGAATAAATTTCATTTTCAAATTCAAATTTTTAATAAATTTTTCTTTATATGATATGAAGAAAATTGAAACCAATCTTTTATTTCATAAAGGAAAGAAATATACATGAGAGCATAAGCAATCTAATATTCTAATTAGATTAGAATTTTTTCTATTCTATAGAATGGAAAAAATTCTATTGTTATCACAATAAAATTTTTGAACGTAACCGAACCGGGACGAATTACGTTGCCCTCACAAAAAACCTTAGATTGGTCAGAAGATTTGAAACCCAGATTGGTAATTACCAATCTGTGACATCCCCATTTCCATCGATTGGCTATTCAAAACTAATAGCAAATGATATTGAGTCGATTCGAGGCAAGTGTTCGAATCTATTATGACATAAGCATAAGGTGCCCAACGGACTCTTTTGAGATCTTGGAAAAAGAAAATACCTTTTCAGTATTATGAATAGAATATTTTTTGTCTAAATCTATACAGAATTCTATGTATATCTATACAGAATAAAATGGTTTGGCTTAGATTAATCTTAATCAAATGTTTTTGGTTATCAATTATTTCTATTGAATTGGAATTCAATAAAAATAATTGATAATAATCAAATGAGTTCCTTTTTTACTTTTTTTCTTTTTCTATTCCATGAAGAATAATGGTGCGTCTATTCGAATTTTTTTTAAGATAGTTGAAATCTTAGAAAAAAACTCAAAAAGAGTTTCTGTATCTATTTTATCTTCTGGTATATCATCAAAATTTATTCGATTTTTTAAATAAAACTCAATTATGTGCAAATGCACACAATAACATAATAAATAGTAGGGTTTTTGTTCAAAAATACCATGGTCTTCTTTATTTTTATTTTTACACATCGATTCAATAAATGAGTTAAACTTTGCTTTTTCCTCTTCAAAGCAAAGAGTATCCCTCTCAATATCTTCTTGACATCGACCTAGTAGGCAGGTCTCTAGGTATATTAGAAGCTGTTGCACTTCTCGGAAGGTGAACCCTGTTTTATAGTTTTGATTATATTTGGCAAATTCATCTTCTATTAAAAAGGTGAATTTTAATATTGTTTTTATATCGTCAGGGATTCCATACGGTATTTCTAAACGAGTTCGTTTTTTTAATATTCTTAAAATTCTCCTTTTTTTTCTCTTCTTAGAATGGGTAGTTTCAGTGTAACAACGTTCATTATCATTGTTACAAGAAATTTCCCCTAGAAAAGTGTTCCTCCCTGAAGGTAAAGCCTTTTTAAAGGTAAAAGTAAAAGTGCAACGCAATTGAGTCACCCATTTTTTGAATATTTGAAAAATCATAAAATCTCCAACTATATTAATATATTCTAATATATTTTATCCATGAAAAAAATATACTGAATAATAAATCAATTCAAATCCATTGATATATGAACATATTTACAAAATATTAATATATTTTTTCTTTATATTCATATATGACTTTATAATATATTTCCTTTTTAATAAGGAAACCTTAAAATGAAGTACTAATATTTTATATTTTAGTATATTATATCTTACTATATTCAGACCATTAATATTATGGTCTGAATAATAATTTAATTCAAATAAATTGGTATATGAATATATTTACAAAATATTAATATATTTTTTCTTTATATTCATATATGACTTTTTCATATATTTTATTTTGAATAAGGAAACCTGAAAATGAAGTACTAATTTTTTCAAGAAAAATCCCCTTTGTGAAGGGGATTTATTTCACTCTTTCTTAGTAATAGTGAGAAAAAAATTGGATCAATATTATGCTTATGTTGGCCAATAAGCAAATTTTTAACAAAAATTTTCTTAATAATTCAGAATATTAAGAATTCAGAAATCAAAGAATTCTTTATTGAAGTGGTTTTATATATAGATATAGTTCTTCATCTATAATAGTTCTTTATATAGCTAGAATGACCCTCGCAAATTGCGGACACTAATTTGTTAAGAATCCATCGAATTGAAACTGTATCGTTATCGTTGGCTGGAATTGGAATATCCACCAGATCTGGATCACAATCTGTATCGATTAAGCAAATTGTCGGAATACCCAAAATAATACATTCTCGAAGAGCTATATATTCTCTTTGCTGATCAATGATGATCACAATATCTGGTAACTTCTGCATATATTTGATTCCGCCGAGATATCTTTGCAAAGTAGATAATTTTCTTTTCAAGATTGCTGCATCTCTTTTGCGAAGAAAGTTGAATTTGCCCATCTTTTCTAATGCTTTTAAGTCCCTTAACTTATGAAGTTTCCTTCGCGTAATGACCCAATTTGTTAACATACCACGAAACCATTTTTTATTAACGTAATGACACCGAGCCCTTTTTCCAGCCAACGCTACTAAATCCGCGACCTTTTCTGGTAATTGTTTAGTACCAACTATTAAAATGTTTTTTTTTTTACTTGCTGCATCAAAAAGTAAATCACAAGCTTCTGATAAAAAACGAGCAGTTTTAGTGAGATTTATAATATGTATAGCTTTACGTTTGTATTTGTCCTTTGCAAGGATATAAGGAGTTATTCTAGGATTCCATCTCTTTTTATTATTACCTAAATGAACTCTTGCTTCAATCATCTCTTCCAAATTGATGTTCCAATATCTTCTTGTCATTTTCTCCTTTTCTTTTTTTTTTTCTAAAAAACGAGGTGCCTTGAAATAAATAATTGTTCCGATGGAACCTTCTACCGGTAATTCACCATTGATACATGACAAAACTCTATACAATTTTTTAAAATACTTATTTGATTGACTATGATTCGAATGATCAAAAACTAGAAAATCACATTTTCAAAAAATATTTTCTATTTCTATTCCGAAGTCCTCAGTACTGCTTTTTTAGCATGAGATTCAAAGATAATTGAAGTCAAAGAAAAAAGAAAAAAACCTTGATAGGATTTTCTAGTATCCCGAATCTTTTTTACGATTCAGAATTCTATTTGAATTTTTTCTCTTTTTGCCAAGATACTTGAATCAAATCTACTAGTGTAAGAAATGAATCTGTTTTCTTTTTTTTTTCAATTCACCAACTTGAGTATCCTATTTTGAGGATACCAAAAAATTTTGATGTATCCTATACAAAAAAAAAGTTCTTGCTCTTGTATTGTATAGGATAGAACAAAATTGAATGATAGATATCCCATTCTCCTATCAATTGAAAAAAAAAATGTAATTGAAAGTATTACAGATACTAGTATAACAAAAAGTCCAAAAAGAAATTAAAAAAAAAGTGATTGGATTTTTTTAGCGCAGCATTTATACCAAAAGAAATAAGAATTTGATAAATATAAAATTCTTTACTAGAATCGAAAAGTTGTTCCTAACAAAAAATTTTCAAAATTTTTGAGAATTTTCATTTTATTCTTTAATTCTAGATATTGTTCTTCTATGATGTATGATGCTCCTACTTAATTTTGCCTCTTATTGATAATCCATTCGTTTACAAGTACACTGATTTTCTTGTCAGTATAAACTCTTTGAATTCTTATTGTATCGTCATTCTCACATATTGTATAGTAATTCCGATAAATCAAGTCAAAAAGACTAAATGGGCATAACCAAAATATTTTAATAGAAAAGAATATTTTTAATTTACTCATCTCATCTAGTTTCTAAATTTTTTCTATTCGAAATTCAAACTCTCCGGTTCCTGTTCTTTCTCATCCATTGTTTTTTGCTCTTGAAATTAAATGTGGATGGAACTTAATTAATTCACTAAGAACACCTTTTAAAAGATTACGCGGTACAATTGAATCCAATGAGCCTTTTTCAAATAAGTATTCAGCTTCCTGTACACCATCGGGTACTTCGATCTTCATTACTTCCTCAATTACTCTTTTACCCGCAAATGCAATGTATGCATCTGGTTCGCCAATAATTATATCACCAAGCATTCCAAAACTGGCTGTGACACCACCTGTTGTAGGTGATGTTAAAAGTGAGACTAAAAATATGTCATTATAGAATGGATCATTCAATAAAATTGAAGATATTTTAGCCATCTGCATTAAGCTGAGACTTCCTTCTTGCATACGAGCTCCTCCAGAAGCACAAGAAATGATGATAGGTAAGCCTAAACTCTTAGCACTCTCAATTAGACGGGTTATTTTTTCACCTACTACCGACCCCATACTTCCTCCGATAAACTGAAAATCCATAACTGCAAGTGCTACAGGGATACCGTCGAGTTCACCTATTCCTGTTTGAACAGCGTCAGTCAAACCTGTTTCTTTTTGATAGGAATCGACTTTATCCATGTAAGGTATATCTTTTTCTGATTCTTGTGATTCTTCTGATTCTGTTGATTCTTCTGATTCTCCTGATTTTGTTGATTTTTCTGAATTTTGATTAGCATTTTCATCATCAGCAGAAGCAAGGTTTTTTTCTTTTGCTTCGAGTTCTTCTTTTGCTTCTATTTCTTCTTTTGCTTCTAGTTCTTCTTTTGCTTCAATTTCTTCTTTTGCTTCTATTTCTTCTTTTGCTTCTATTTCTTCTTTTGCTTCAATTTCTTCTTTTGCTTCAATTTCTTCTTTTGCTTCTAGTTCTTCTTTTGCTTCTATTTCTTCTTTTGCTTCAATTTTTTCTTTGACTTCTATTTCTTCTTTTGCTTCTAGTTCTTCTTTTGCTTCTAGTTCTTCTTTTGCTTCTAGTTCTTCTTTTGCTTCTAGTTCTTCTTTTGCTTCTAGTTCTTCTTTTGCTTCTATTTCTTCTTTTGCTTCTAGTTCTTCTTTTGCTTCTATTTCTTCTTTTGCTTCTATTTCTTCTAGAAGAAATAGTTGCACTAATTCCTTTAGAGTATATTTCTTTGCAATAGATTCTTCTGCAGTGAATTCGTCTATATCTGTAGAAGTTTGCTCTGCAGAAACTTGTTCTACAGTGAATTCGTCTGTATCTGTAGAAGTTTGTTCTGCAGGAACTTGTTCTGCAGTGGATTCTTCTGTACAAGTTTGTTCTACAGTGGATTCTTCTGGATCTAGACCCTCTGAATCGAATTCCTCTTCATCTAAGGGAAGAAAATTTACAAGATCTTCAAGTTCTTCCTCGACAAGATCTTCAAGTTCTTCCTTGACAAGGTCTTCAAGTTCTTCCTCGTGTAATAATTCGTCAAATCTCTCATCATGATACTCATCATCATTTATAAAAGAAAGAAGGGACCAACATGATACAATATTTATAAAAGAAAGAAGGGACCAACATGATACAATTTCACGTTGAATTTGATTTTGATAAAATATGCATAGGTACATTTTCCATATTTGACGAAAGTAAAAATAGTTAAATTCTTTATCCTGTAACTTGTCATCTGTGTCTAAGAAAAATAAATGTTGACTTTTTTTACATTCTTCAAAATATTGTTTCAAATCTTCTTTATGAATATTTTTATGAATTTTTTTTTGTTTCAGAATTTTATAGGGATCAATAGAAACCATATTCTCATCCGTAGGATCCCAAGTACCAGAATCAATCAAAGATTCGATTCGATCTAAACTTTCCATTGGTAAATGAAATGCACAATGTTGACAAATATATTTATTTCTTTGCGCATATTGTTTGTAAATGGATCTCTCACAATTTTCACAATAAGTCCATAAATGACCGTATGGTTCAAATACATCCGCTGCATTTTGGTATTTAATTAAAGAAAGATTCTTTTGATATTTAGTTAAGGATGCTTCTTCCTGTGAACTTGCATTATTTTCACTCGACAAGTTTTCTGAATTGGTATCAGAAAAATCAAGAGCGATTTCTTTATTTTTAGTTATTTCACCAGTCAAAGGGTTGGTATCAAAGGAACAAGGACTTTTAGCAATAGAAAATTTCTTTTTTATTTTTTTATAATACATGTTAATTTCGTAGCTA